TTGTTGACCTGACCAGGAAAAATTTATCCTATTTTTAAGATACTTCTTAATTGAATTCAATTTGAATGGAGGTGATTTGGATTGATGTAAGTACAGGATTACTTTTATCTATTCTCGAAAGCAAAGGTTAAAACTTTATCTTTATATTATTAAATATTACATTATTCGAATAAAAATTGATTTTAAATGAAAATCAAGCCACGATCCTTACGAACCAACCGTTCTTTTGTATTGACCAAGCAAAAACCTCATTCCTTTAACTGCAAAAAAATCTAAAAGCTATTTTTTTTGAATTTTTAAATGTTTTGCGAATCAAGAGTTTTATACATTGTTTAGTTGAGATAAATTCGAAGAAATTGTTCGAATTGTGTAATCTTCAATTATTGATACAGGTAACCGGCCTAAAGCAATTTGATTATAATTCAATTCATGACGATTATAAGTAGAAAGCTCATATTCTTCGGACATTGATAAACAATTTGTTGGACAATACTCAACACAATTACCACAAAATATACAAATTCCAAAATCAATACTGTAATTAAGTAATCGTTTTTTTCGAATATCAGTTTGAAATTTCCAATCTACAACGGGTAGATCTATAGGGCATACACGAACACATACTTCACAAGCAATGCATTTATCAAATTCAAAGTGGATTCGACCTCGGAAACGTTCTGATGTAATCAATTTTTCGTAGGGGTATTGAATAGTTACAGGTAAACGATTCGCGTGGGACAGGGTAATCATGAAACCTTGACCAATATACCTGGCAGCTCGTATTGTTTGTTGACTAGAGTTCAAGAACCGAGTTAGCATAGGGAACATATCTGAATATCTATAAATAAGTTTACTGGTTTCTTTCTCTTGTTTGAGACAAGTTATGAAGAATAGAATATTCTATTCCTTTACAGTGAAAGAAGCTGGAACGAAGTTGTTAATAATAGATTACCTAAAGAAATAGGTAAAAGAAATTTCCATCCAAGATTTAATAGTTGGTCCATTCTTAGTCTTGGTAACGTCCATCTTGTTGCAATAGAAATAAACAAGAACAAATAAGTTTTAGCCAGTGTAATAAAGATACCTATTATTGTTACAAAAATTTTCCCTCTTTTATTTATGTCAAAAATTTCAGGACTAAATAGGTTTGGAATAGAAAGATTCCAACCCCCCAAGTAAAGAACTGTTACAAATAACGAAGAAACTAGTAGATTTAGATACGAAGCAACATAAAATAAGCCAAATTTTATACCTGAATATTCGGTTTGATAACCAGCTACTAATTCTTCTTCTGCTTCTGGTAAATCAAAAGGTAATCTCTCACACTCGGCTAGAGAAGAAATTAGAAAAATGATAAACCCTATGGGTTGACGCCACAAATTCCATCCCCAAAAACCATATTTTGATTGTGTTTCAACTATATCAACTGTACTTAAACTGTTAGATAATCATAGTCGACAATAACATCACTGTTCTCGTCACTATTACAGAACCGTACATGAGATTTTCACCTCATACGGCTCCTCATAGGTCACAAATCAATATAAGAACCTTTCAACTTTATTTATCTTGATGTATTTGTTGATGTGTTTGTAAGATCGATAGAGAATCAAATTCTTATCCTAAGGCCTATAATTAGACTAATGGAATTCTGTCTGCTAGATTTATAATAAAATAATAAAAAAGTGCTTCGGAATTGATCTCATATTTTAAAAATTTTCATTTTTCTTTGTTAATTAAAAACTTTACCCTTGAATGAAAAAAATAATTTTTAGAGGAATATCACATAGATATTTCAACCTATCTTTTTCTCATTTTCGATTACGAAAAAGCATTTAGACATTGCATTACATAACAAGAATTTTATTTCGTTCCTATTCTCCTTTCTCAGAAAAAGAGGCATTATTCGTATTATCAAAAGTAAAAGATTTCTTCGTTTTGATAGTTATTTACTTAATCAGTGGACAGGAACATACTCTGGATCGAAATCATGGGGAGTACTTCTTAATCATTTCTACCAACTTAAAGCCCCAATTCGAATTACTTTTCTATAAAAAAATATCCTATTGGATAATTTAAAGAATCTCCATTACTAATCCTTTGTGTATCTTGGTCTTCCTAACCATCCACTTATTTTTTTTTGAATCTCTCATTAGGGTAATACCTCTATGGTAATAGTATAGAAAAAAACCCATACAATTGATCTTTTAAACCCGCTTCAAGCCATGATGACTAATCAGCCAATCTTGGGGTAAACAGCCTTGACTGCTTATGTTTACTTTCACTTAATTCTTGTACATAGGAAATGAGATTGAATTCCTTTAACAGCAAATTTAGAAGCCGTTTTATTTCACTCATATAACTATCTGGTTTAATTCATCAACCTAATGATGAATAAAAAAATAGATATTCAAATCATTTAACTTTCTTCTTAGAAAGAAAAGAAATGGAGGAATTTTTATGTCTTACCGAATCACACGTAGAGATATTGATAATACACATAGAGTTAATGGTATTTCATAACTAATTGATTGAGCAGCAGCCCTTAATCCACCTAAAAAGGAATATTTATTATTTGATCCATAGCCTGACATAAGTAATCCAACGGGAGCAAGACTTGAAACGGCGATCCATAAAAAAACACCAATACTAAGATCAGCTAGAATAAAGCGATAGCTAAAAGGAATTATTGAATAACTTAGTAAAATGGATATGACTGCTATGGATGGACCAATACTGAATAAACGAGTATCTCCTCTAGACGGAAGAAGATTTTCTTTGAAAAGTAGTTTTGTACCATCTGCTAAAGCTTGAAGCATTCCCAAAGGACCTGCATATTCGGGTCCAATACGTTGCTGTATCTCTGCAGATATTTCTCTTTCTAACCAAACAATTACTAGTACACCCAGTGTGATTCCTAATACAAGAATGAAAATAGGGACAAGCATCCATACGAGCCCATAAACTTCTTTTAAGGATTCCAATCTGAAAAAAGAACGAATAGCTTCTATTTCTGTTATATCAATTATCATTTCAACGATCAACTTCTCCCATAATGATATCTATACTACCTAGTATCGTCATAATATCAGCCAATTTCATTCTTTTAACTAACTGCGGAAGAATTTGCAAGTTGATAAACCCCGGCGGTCGGATTTTCCATCTCCAAGGAAAAACACTCTGATCTCCGATCAGAAAAATTCCCAATTCTCCTTTTGGTGCTTCGACTCTTACATAAAGTTCTTGCTTGGATAATTCAAAAGTTGGAGAAGGTTTTTTACTAATAAATCGATATTCAAAATCATTCCATTCAGGGTCTTTTATTCTATCAAAGCGCCGGCTTTCTAAATTCTCATAGGGCCCCCCTGGAATTCCTTCCAGGGCCTGTTGGATAATTTTTATGGATTCTGTCATTTCGCCGATTCGTACTAAATAACGAGCTAATGAATCTCCTTCTTTTTGCCATTGAATCTCCCAATTAAATTCGTCATAACACTCATAACGATCAACTTTACGAAGATCCCATTGTATTCCGGAAGCTCGTAGCATTGGCCCCGATAAACCCCAATTTAATGCTTCTTCTCCGCCAATAATACCTACGCCTTCAACTCGTTCTAAAAAAATAGGATTTCGTGTAATAAGCTTTTGATATTCAGCAACCCCAGTTAAAAAATAATCGCAAAAATCTAAACATTTATCTATCCAGCCATGAGGTAGATCAGCAGTGACTCCTCCGATACGAAAATAATTATGCATCATGCGCATACCGGTAGCAGCTTCGAATAAGTCATATATCAATTCTCGTTCTCGCAAAATATAGAAAAAGGGGGTCTGTGCCCCAATATCTGCCATAAAAGGGCCAAGCCATAACAAATGGGAAGCGATACGACTTAACTCCAGCATAATAGCTCTAATATAGCTAGCCCTTTTAGGTACTTGAATATTGCCTAGCTGTTCAGGTCCGTTTACGGTTATTGCTTCTGTAAACATAGTAGCTAAATAATCCCAACGTGTTACATAAGGCAAATATTGTATAATTGTTCGATTTTCCGCAATTTTTTCCATTCCTCTATGTAAATAACCCAATATAGGTTCACAGTCAATAACATCTTCACCGTCGAGAGTAACGATTAGTCGAAGAACACCGTGCATTGATGGGTGGTGAGGGCCCATATTGACTATCATGAGGTCGTTTCTTGTAGTTGGTGTAATCATAAGTTTTTCCCGAGTCAGTCTTCCATGCATTGCTGAAAGTAAAAAGAAATTCATCAAAATTTAAACGACTAAGCTCATCAAGACTAAGCTCGTCAAATGATATCATGCTTCAAATTAACGAGTTTTTATTTCTCGAATATCCAACTCATCAATTAATTCTTTATAGCGTCCTCTATTTCTTTTTGACAAATAGGCTAGTAGTCGTTGACGTTTTCCCAAAATTTTTCGCAAACCTTTCTGAGATGAAAAGTCTTTTTTGTGCAATTCCAAATGTGAAGTAAGTCTCCTTATCTTAGTGGTGAAACTGAATACTTGAAATTCAACAGACCCTCTATTTTCTTTATTTTCTTTTTGAGAAATAATAGAAATTACTGAATTTTTTACCATAAAAAACTCTCCTTTCCCCTTGTACAGATATGGATTTTACCGATCAGTAATAAGTATAAGTAATAATAATGCCATTAATTTTGATGTGGTATATACAATAATTTAATCCAAATAACTCCTTTCTGAATTCAAACCAATCAATCGAATTGGAAATTGGATTTAGATAGGAATAGAAAAAGATTGGTACATTTTTGCATCGAAGAATTTAGACCTAAAATTAAGAAGTTTCTATTGATTCATTTGGAAAACTAATTGAGATATTATTCATAATTCATTTCATATTGAATACTAGAATGAAATGTGAGACAAGAAAAGTACGTGATCTGTATATTTGTTTACTTTCATATACCCTATATTATATATAGATTAATATAGATTATATATAGGGTATATAGAAATAGGGTTTAGGGTATATATAGAAAAATTGTATTATTCACAGAATTTCAATCGCGGATACAGATGTATTCTTAACATACTGAAACGACTGCCATTATTGGTATCAAACCAATAACGATTCATACAAGCTAAATCTTCTAATCGATAATTAGGCCAAAGAAAGAACTTTAATTTCATTAATTGATTTTTCTCTCTATCAAGATAATTATTGTCATGTGAAACTCGGCTGCTGTTTTTTATGTTCTTTCTATTCCAAAATACTGGATTTCTATATGTATAATTTTCATTCTTTGAATTGAAACAAATTAGAATTCTCGCTTTTCTACGACGTTTAAACGATAAAATATTTTCTGGAACAAGTAAATCAAAATGATTTTTGTCTCTATTTTCATTTATTCTTTGATGTGGTGAAATTGTTTCATCCAAATTTGTCCTAGAAACATATCTTTGCTCTTGATATTTTTGATTAATTTGATGCTTACTCTTATGAAGCAACGAAATACCTACGGTTTGGTACATAATAAATTGTCCATCTTTTTTTCCAGACAAACGAAGTGGTTCTACAATCAATACCCCCCTCTTCATTAATTCTGAAAGAGTTAAATTACTTTGAATCGGCATTCTATCCAAATTGATTTCTCTCTTTTGAATGGAGGTTATAGTCATTTTTTTTGGATCTATCAGTCTAAGCAGAAGACAATATGCCTTGATATTATTGATCATTCTTTGATTTAAAGTTGTGCACCATTTCAATTGAAAAACCAAATAACGTTTCAGGAAGAAATCTAGTTCTGCTTCTGTATTGCTTTTGTATTGTTTTCTCTTTTTCCCCTTTTTTATGTCCAAGCTTGCATAATTATCTTCAATATCTTTTTGTTGTGAGAGAACGGATCCACGATCTCCTTGACTTATGGGTTCTTTTTCTTCTTGATTTCGATGCTTTTTATTCGAGGCTATCAACAAATTAATCTTTTTCTTTTCATTAATCTTTTTATTTTCACTACTATTTAAATTTAAAAGAAGTAATTTGCTTGGTATAAACCAAGGTTTTGTTTTATATGCCTTATAAAGTAACACAAATTCTGGGAAGAGCCAAAATTCCAGATTCGATATGGGGCGCTTTAGTATTTTTTCATTCATTCCCATCCAATCAAAAAATCCTTTGTGGGGGTTTGGTGAATTGGTTTCTGGAATCATAAGATAAAAAATCTTTTTTTTAGAAATTATTTGAGAATTGTTAGTAGGAATTTGAGTATTTTGATTCCTATTGGTATCAATAATGATCCAGGTCTCAATATCGGCTTTTTGGCTAAGATAAAAATTGAAAAATTTCCAATCAAAGTTTTTTCTATCGGCCGATTTTTCCATATATGGAATATCAACCTGTCCTAGATCATTTTGAATAGGGATGTTCCTCAGTATATCAAAAAAGGCCTTTTTAGGCCTGTTATAAGTATAATAAATTTCTTGGTTCTTATTTTCTTGAAAGGGAAATCTATAAAAAAAACATTCCGTTTTATTATCATAATTAATAAATTTATATGATAAAAGATTATATCTATAATATTTTCGAAAATTACTTTTTTCATTGGATAATAAATATACTTCCGATTTTTTTTTGGAACCAACCAATTGGTCTTTTTCATATGAATGCCGTTTGCTTAAATTTTCCTTTTTAACTATACAACGCTGGCGAACTCTATTTCGCCATTTTTCTGGTATTAATTTAGACCATCCGATCTGAGATAAATGGTATTGATAATGTCCTTTTAACCAGTTTTTCCATTGATTCGTTTCATAGCTTGGAAGTTTTTTATTTGCTAATTTCGAATGAATCATTCCTTGTCTTTCAAAAGAATCCTTTATTTTAGACTTAAGAAAAGGGGGGATTCTTTGATATTGAACAACAGATCTTACCGAGTTCCTAATTTGAATTTGTGATAATTTGTAAAATACATATGCTTGTGACACGTAGGATAAGTCATAAAAAATACGTGAATTTTCTTTAATATTACTAATATTATCAAATGGCTTTTTTATAGTCGAAATAAATGTAATTGGAGTTTTCTTTTTTTTATTAATTCTTTCTTGTTTTCTTTCATTATTGTAAATCGATTTATCAATAATTTTTTTTGTTACTTTAAGAAAAAGTTTTGTATTTATTCTGGGAATATTAATGATAGATAAAAATAGATCTGTGTAGATTTTTTCAATGAAAATTTTAAAAAAAGGGGGGAATTTATAGATTAATCGAGCATTTCTTCTTTTTAATATTTGCCATTTTTCGAATCTTTTAGCATTAGAATTTGTTTTGTTAGGACTAAGATTATTTATTCTTGGAGTTACTTTTTTTTTCTCTTTTGAGATTCTTTTTATTTGATTTCGAATTTTACTTGTTCTATCAGCGAGATCCTTCGTTTTTTTTTCCGTCAATGAATAATTTGACGAACTCGGAGATGCAATTTGATTAAATGATTCGTGAATTATCTGATTGCTTATCAT